ATTACCTATTGATAAATCGCTAACTTTAGGTCTTTTTTAAATTGATTCAACCGTGAAATACCATGATTAATGTATCTAAGAATAGTGACTTCAAAGTCACTATTCTTAGATACATTAATTTTATTATGATCATTCCACGAAAATACGGATTGTGCCAAAAAGATTAAAAACAAATTTTCTTCTTTTTCTTTATAAATTTTTCTTTCTATTTTTATTAGAAAAAGAAGATGAAATAATTATCATGGATTTAAAATGAAAATTGATTCTTAGGTAAATCAATTGCGAAATGCTTTTGTAGAGTGTCCGATATCTCTTTTACATCTTCTATGCGAAAATATTCAATTCTCATAAGATCTTCTTGACTCTTATTCAAAAGGTCCAATAATGTGTGTATATTGGACCTTTTGAGACAATTATAGGTCCTGGAAGGTAATTCTGATTGGTCAATAAAAATACATTTCAATGGAATTTCTTTTTTGTTTTTCTTTAGATTAGTTAATCTATCTTGAAAGGTAAAAATGGGTAGAGTAAACCTGTTTTTATTTTCTTTGAAATTAATGTCCTCTTCCTCCGCATGTAGAAAAGGAATAAATAAATCAATTAAATTACGAGAAGCTTCATAAAGTGCTTCCTTAGGAGTTAAACTTCCATTCGTCCATATTTCTAGAAAAAGTATCTCTTGTTTTTCATTCCCATTCCCATAAGAATGAATACTATGATTCGCATTTCGAACAGGCATAGATACAGCATCTATAGGATAACTTCCATTTTGAGAGTTAGTTGTTGGTTTCGTACGATATCCACGATCTCGCCTGATTTGTAATCCAATACACAAATCAATTGGTTCCGTCAGGTTAGCTATATGTTGTGTTGTGTCAACTATTTCCACGGAAGGTGGTGAGATGATATCTTGAGCGGTTACGTATTTAGGGCCCCTGGCGCAAATGGATGCGTCTCTAACTCCATATATATTACTTCTCAATACAATTTCTTTCAAATTTAGTAAAATTTCATGTACCGATTCTTCAATACCTATTATCGTAGAATATTCATGCGGCACTTTCTCAGAGTTTGCACGTGTGATACATGTTCCTTCTATTTCTCCAAGTAAAGCCCTTCGCATGGCAATACCGATAGTATCGGCTTGACCTTTCATAAGCGGGGACAGAACGAAACGACCATAATAAAGACGTTTACTGTCTACTCTCGATTCAACACACCTCCACTGTAGTGTTCGAGTGGATCCTGCTACTTCCTCTCGAACCATACTATACTAATACTATTATTTGATCAGATCATTGAATCATTTATTTCTCTTGAAATCCGTTTTTTTCTTATTTCTACACACGTCTTTTTTTAGGGGGTCGACATCCATTATGTGGCATAGGTGTTACATCACGTACGAAACTTAATAGTATACCACTTCTACGAATGGCTCGTAATGCTGCATCTCTTCCGAGACCAGGACCTTTTATCATAACTTCTGCTCGTTGCATACCCTGATTAACAACTGTACGAATAGCATTTAACGCCGCCGCTTGAGCAGCATAGGGTGTCCCTCTTCTTGTCCCTTTGAATCCGGAAGTACCAGCGGAGGCCCAGGAAACCACCCGACCTCGTACATCTGTAACAGTTACAATGGTATTGTTGAAACTTGCTTGAACGTGAATAATTCCTTTTGGTATTCTACGTCCATTCTTACGTGAACCAATACGCCCATTCCTACGTGAACCGATTCTTGGTATAGCTTTTGTCATATTTTATCATCTTATAAATATAAGTCAGAAATATACGGAAAGAAAAGATACGGAAATATCCATTTCATATTAAAAGAAATCCTTTATTTTTGTCTTTTCTTTAAAAAGTTCTTTTTTAGAAAGATTATCCCTGTCTCTGTTTATGTCTCGGATTGGAACAAATCACTATAATTCGTCCGCGCCTACGGATCAGTCGACATTTTTCACAAATTTTACGAACGGAAGCCCTTATTTTCATATTTCTTATTCCTTACCTTAATTTTGAATCTATTCCTTGGAAGAAAATAAGTCTCTTGAATTTTTTTTTTAACTTCGAATTGTATCGTCATGAAAGGAATGCTTTAAAAATCACCTAATCATTCGAATCTTTGTTGCGAAGTCTATAAATTATACGTCCCCTGGTTGAATCATAACAACTTACTTCAATTTTTACTCTATCCCCAGGTAGTATCCGTATAAAACTGCGCCGGATCCTTCCCGAAACATAACCTAGAATTACATCTTTATTATCTAGGCGGACCCGAAACATACCGTTGGGAAGTGATTCAGTAATTAAACCTTCATGAATAAATTTTTGTTCTTTCATTCCAGGTAACTTCCTTGAAGTATCAACTAATGGAGGAAGAGTTATATAACTCACTTTTCCTCTCTATTTCACAAATAGGAAGTTAGAGAGAAAATTAGGATACCAGAGGAGGAGGATCACCATATATATAACAAAAGTTCGCCTCCAATTTTTTCTCGTCGAGCTTCTCGATCTGTCATTATACCTCGGGAAGTAGAAAGAATTACAATTCCTATTCCACCTAAAATCTTAGGAATTTGTTGATAGTCGGAATAAATGCGTAAACCGGGTCGGCTGATACGCTTTAAAATAGTTCTGTGTATTCTTTTCCTAGTCTTTCTATGTCGCAGAGTTGAAACCAAGAAATATTTGTTACCTTCCTGATGTTTCCGAACGTTTTCAATAAAACCTTCTCGTAGAAGTATTTTCACAATATTTTCGGTGATATTAGTAGATGCTATTCGAACCGTTCCTTTTTTATTCATGTCAGCATTTCTTATAGAAGTTATTATATCGGCAATAGTGTCCTTACCCATGACGAACTATAATTATTGGTGCCTCCTAATTTTGATATAATCAACATGTTTCCTTTTTTTCTTTGTTTTATTTTCTTTCTTTTTTTATTATAAAATTATTTATTATTAAAAGTATATGCGTGAGACACAATCTACTAATCTACTAAATTTGATCTATTTTAGATGTTCTGATATATCATAGTCCCATCTAGTAGTATTTATAATACCTCGGGAGCCAATGAAACTATTTTAGTAAAATTCAACTGTCTCAATTCCCGAGCGATCGCACCAAAAACTCGAGTTCCTTTTGGATTTCCTTCTTGATCAATGACAACCGCAGCATTGTCATCATATCGTATTATCATACCGTTGTCACGTTTGAGTTCTTTACAAGTACGTACAATTACAGCTCTAATTATTTCCGATCTTTCTAGTGGCATATTAGGCACTGCTTCTTTGATTACAGCAACAATAACGTCACCAATATGAGCATATCGATGATTACCAGCTCCTATGATTCGAATACACATCAATTCTCGAGCTCCGCTGTTATCCGCTACATTCAAAAGGGTCTGAGGTTGAATCATATCATTTTATTGGAATCCGTTATTTTAATGCAAAGGATGAAGGAAAAAAGAAATATTCTCTGTCCAGAAATAAATAAACTTGCCGTTGTTTTTTCATCCTCAATACACTGTTTAGTTCTACATACCTATCCTGACAAATTGAGTTCGTATAGGCATTTTGGACGCAGCTAGTGAAATAGCTGCTTTGGCTACAGCTTCTGATACTCCGCCCATTTCATAAAGTATTCGACCTGGTTTAACAACGGATACCCAATATTCGGGGGATCCCTTCCCCGAACCCATACGTGTTTCCGCAGGTCTTACTGTAACAGGTTTGTCGGGAAATATACGTAACCATATTTTTCCACCACGACGCGCATATCGTGTCATTGCTCTTCGCCCCGCTTCTATTTGTCTAGCTGTGATCCAAGCGGGTTCAAGTGCCTGAAGAGCGTATCTGCCGAAACAAATACGATTGCCCCGACAAGATATTCCCTTCATTCTTCCTCTATGTTGTTTACGAAATCTGGTTCTTTTGGGGTTATAGTTGATGGTCGTTTCTTAATTCCATCTCTACTACAGAACCGGACATGAGAGTTTCTTCTCATCCAGCTCCTCGCGAATGAAAGGATTCAATAATATTACAGATACGCATGTATTTAATAAACTAATACACTAAGACATTTATTAATATTGAATTTGTTTTGTTATACAGGAAGATGTATATACAGGATATGCAGCTAGAATATTTATGTTATGCATATTATGCATATTTATAGATATAAATTATAGATAATGCTTTTTATAATTATAGATAATGCTTTTTATTTTATAACGATCCTTGATCCTTATTTTTACCCTTATCAAATGATGCCAAAATATTGTAATGTAATCTCAATAAATAAAGGTTTCGCGGGCGAATATTGACTCTTTACTGTTTTATTCCTAGGTCAACCCATGACTTCTCAGAATAAATAAATTTTTTCTCGGTTCGTTCCGCCATCCCACCCAATGAATTATTCGGATTCGTTTTCAGTAGAATCCTATGCAGTCACAGGTTCCGTCGTTCCCATAGCTTCTCCGTTAATGGTTAGGCCTGAACTCTGCAATGGAGCTCCCAACAAAATTCCTTCTCGAGTCAATCTCCTTAGTTTTTATTAACCCGAGGCTCTTTATTATTATTTATATTCATTCAGTATTGATGCTTTATCACATTGCCTTTATGAGGTAATTCATAGACCATACATATTGGAATCATATATCATTGATATTTTTGTTCTCTCTTTCTATCATCCTTCCATTTATCCACATCCCTTTATTTTTGTTTCACAACCCATAATCAGATTTTTTATGGAAAAGATTTTAGTTGCAGTTGCTGCAACTATATGATTGATCCACTCATCTCATATAGTGACTGTTTCTTGGGATCTCGACAATACGAAGCAATAAGTTGGTTATTAGTTTATTTTTTGGTTATTAGTTTATTTTGTTTTTATTTTTGTTTTTATTTATTTTATATAGTTATTAAGTTTAAGTAGGGTTTAGTCTATTTTTTTTTAATTCCAACTCTAAACTCTAAAGAAAAATTAACGAGTCA